TGTTTACAAAGATTCTTATCTTGATGGGTATCAAGATAATTGGGAATTGGAAAGACTTAAAGAAGAGAAAAATGAAAAGACTTATTTCTGGTTTGAAAAACCTTTTGTGACTTTTCTTTTCGATTATAAACGATGGAATCGTCCATTGCGATATATAAAAAATGATCGATTTGAAAATGCTGTACGAAATGAAATGTCTCAATATTTTTTTTACATATGTCCAAATGACGGAAAACAAATAATATCTTTTACATATCCGCCTAGTTTATCCACTTTTTCGGAAATGCTAGAACAAAAAATTTCTTTGTACACGACAGAAAAATTATTCCACGAAGACCTATATAATTATTGGCTTTATACAAATAAACAAAAAAAGTACAACTTGAGCAATGAATTGATAAGTCGAATAAAAGTTTTAGAAAAAGAAAAGGAATCTCTTTTTCGAGATATACTCGAAAAAAGAATCAGATTATGCAATGATGAGAATGAACAAGAATGCTTGCCAAAAATGTATGATCCTTTTTTGAACGGACCTTATCGCGGAACAATAAAAAAATCCTATTCACGTACAATCATGAATGATTTAATCACTTCTACAGAAGATTCCATAGAAGTATTTTGGATAAATAAAATTTATGGGCTACTTTCTAACGATTCCCGAGAATTTGAACATCAAAAGAAGAATACCTTTAATAGGGAATCATTATTGACTTATATTGGGAATTCCTTAATCTCAACTGATGAATTATCTTTTCAGTCCACACCCAGTTTTAGTTTTCATTTGAAAAAATTTTCTTTATTGGAAGAACAAGGAAGAATTGATTCAGAAAATCAAAGAAAATCTTTGAAATTTGTATTCGATGTAATAACAACTGATCCAAATGATCAAACAACAATTATAAAAAAATCTATTGGAATAGAAGAAATAGGTAAAAAGGTTCCTCGATGGTCATATAAATTGACCGATGATTTAGAAGAACAGGAGGAAGAAAATGAGGAAGAATCGACGGAAGATCATGAGATTCGTTCAAGAAAAGCCAGACGTGTAGTAATTTATACTGATAACGACCAGAATACTAATTCTATTACTAGTACTAATAGTAGTAGTAATAGTGATCAAGGGGAAGAGGTGGCTTTGATACGTTACTCACAACAATCAGATTTTCGTCGAGATATAATCAAAGGATCCATGCGTGCTCAAAGACGTAAAACAGTTACTTGGGAAATGTTTCAAGCAAATGTGCATTCTCCGCTTTTTTTAGATCGAATAGACAAAACATTTTTTTTTTCTTCTTTTGATATCTCTGATGTGATGAATCTCATTTTTAAGAATTGGGTAGGGAGAGAACCAGAATTGCAAATTTCCGATTGGGAGGAGAAAGAAACAAAAGAAAAGGAGAAAAAAAATGAGGAGAAAAAAGAGGAAAATGAACGGATAGCAATATCCGAAACTTGGGATACCATTATATTTGCTCAAGCAATAAGAGGGTCGATGTTAGTAACCCAATCTTTTCTTAGAAAATACATTGTATTGCCTTCATTGATAATAGCTAAAAATATTGGACGTATGTTATTATTCCAATTTCCTGAGTGGTACGAAGATTTGAAGGAATGGAATAGGGAAATGCATATTAAATGCACCTATAATGGTGTTCAATTATCAGAAACAGAATTTCCAAAAGATTGGTTAACAGATGGTATTCAGATAAAGATTCTATTTCCTTTCTGTCTGAAACCTTGGCGAAGATCTAAGATACGATCTCATGATAGAGATCCAATAAAAAAACAAGGAAAAAAAGACAATTTTTGTTTTTTAACAGTCTGGGGAATGGAAGCAGAGCTTCCCTTTGGTTCTCCCCGAAAACGACCTTCTTTTTTTGAACCCATTTATAAAGAAATTGAAAAAAAAATTAGAAAAGTGAAAAAGAAATTTTTTCTAGTTCTAAGAGTTTTAAAGGAAAAAAATAAATGGTTTCCAAAAGTTTCAAAAGAAAAAACAAAATGGGTCATTAAAATAGTTCTATTTATAAAACGAATAATGAAAGAACTTGAAAAAGTAAACTCAATCTTTTTATTTGAATTGAGGAAAGCTAAAGTATATGAGCTGAATGAAAATGGAAAAGATTCGAAAATAAATAATAAGATTACCCACGAATTTACCTTTCGACCCATGAATTGGACAAATTATTCATTCATAGAAAAAAAAACGAAAGATCTTGCTGATAGAACAATCACAATCAGGAATCAAATAGAACAAATCACAAAAGACAAGAAAAAAATGGTTCTAACTTGTTATGATAAAAGATCGGAATCAAAAAAACATATTTGGCAAATATTCAAAAGAAAAAATATCCGATTAATACGCAAATCACATTATTTTTTGAAATTTTTCATTGAAAAAATATACATAGATATCCTCCTATGTACCATTAACACTCACAGGATCAATGCACAACTTTTCTTTGAATCAACAAAAAAAGTTATCAATAAATCCATTTACAACCATGAAACAAATCAAGAAGAAATTGATAAAACAAATAAAAATACAATACACTTTATTTCGACTATAAAAAAGTCGTTTTCTAATACTAATATTAGTAATAATAATTCCAATATTTATTTCGACTTATCTTCTTTGTCCCAAGCATATGTATTTTATAAATTATCACAAACCCAATTACTTAACAAGTATCACTTGAGATCTGTACTTCAACATCATGGGACCTATCCTTTTCTTAGAGATCAAATCAAGGATTATTGTATTACACAGGGAATATTTGATTCCAAACCAAGGCATAAGAAAATTCATAAGTCTGGAATGAATGAATGGAAAAACTGGTTAAAAGGTCGTTATCAATACAATTTATCTCAGACAAAATGGTCTCGATTAGTACCGCAAAAATGGCGAAATAGAGTCAATCAGCGTCGTATGATTCAAAAAAAAGACTCAATTAAATTGGATTCGTATAAAAAAGAAAAAGACCAATTAATTCATTATGTGAAACAAAATTATTACGCAGTGGATTCATTGACGAATCAAAAAGAAAAATGTAAAAAACACTACAGATATGATCTTTTATCACATGAATATATGAATTATGGGGATAGGGGGGACTCCTATATTTATGAATCAACATTACAAGTAAACGGGGACCAAGAAAATTTCAATACACCAAAACCCGAACCGTTTTATGTATTGGTAAGTATAGCTATTAGTGATTATCTAGAGAAAGGATATATTATTGATACGGAGAAAACTCTGGATAGAAAATATTTTGATTGTAGAATTCTTCATTTTTGTCTTAGAAAAAATATCGATATTGAAACCTGGACCAATGCACATACTGGCACCAAGATTAATAAAAAGACTAAGACTGAAACTAAATTTTTAAAAAAAATCGAAAAAAAAGATATTTCTTCTCTTACGACTCATCAAGAAATCAACCCACGCAATCAAAAAAAAAAAAACTTTTTTGATTGGATGGGAATGAATCAAAAAAGGATATATCGTACCATATCAAATCTAGAACCTTGGTTTTTCCCAAAATTTGTGTTACTTTTTGATGTATATAAGATTAACTCATGGATCATACCAATGAAATTACTTCTTTTGAATTTGAATTTATATGAAAATATTAATCAATATAAAAATATCAACGTAAATCAAAAAAAGAATCTTCATATATCATCTAATCAAAAGGAATATCTTCAATTAGAAAATTCCAACCAAGAAAAAAACAAGCAACAGGGTCGAGGAAATCTTGGATCAGATCTACAAAAAAACAAAAAACAAGATGTTGAAGAGGATTACACAGGATCGGAGATTAAAAAACGTAGAAAGAAAAAAAAATTCAAGAGCAACAAGGAAGCAGAACTAGATTTTTTTCTGAAAAAATATTTCCTTTTTCAATTAAGATGGGATGATCCCTTGAATCAAAGAATGATCAATAATATCAAGGTATATTGTCTCCTACTTAGATTGATAAATCCAAGGGAAATTGCTATATCCTCGATTCAAAGAGGAGAGATGCGTCTGGATGTAATGTTGATTCAAAAGGATCTAGCTCTTACAGAATTGATAAAAAAAGGAATATTGATTATCGAGCCGGCTCGTCTGTCTATAAAAAGAGATGGAGAATTTATTCTATTTCAAACCATAAGTATTTCATTGGTCGATAAGAATAAGCACCAAACTAAGGGAAAATGCATAAAAAAAAGATATGTTGATAAGAAAAGTTTCGAAAGATCCATTGTACGACATAGCAGTATGCTTATGAATGGAGACAAAAATCATTATGATTTCCTTGTTCCCGAACATATTCTATCTCCTAGACGCCGTAGAGAATTGAGAATTCTAATTTGTTTCAATTCCCGGAATTGGAATGTTGTGGATAGAAATCCAGTATTTTGCAACGAAAACAACAAAAGAAACTGTGGACAATTTTTGAATGAGGACAATAATCTTAATACAGATGCAAATAAATTTATTAAATTCAAAATGTTTCTTTGGCCCAATTACCGATTAGAAGATTTAGCTTGTATGAATCGTTATTGGTTTGATACCAATAATGGCAGTCGTTTCAGTATGTCAAGGATACATATGTATCCACGATTCAGAATTAGTTAATGCTATATTTCCTGCATACCGCGTGACATATTCGTTAGATGAAAGCCGAAAGATATACGCATACGTTGTGTTACATTCTGGTACATGGTACTGCGGATCAATTCAATTGAATCTAGGAAGAAATCTGCAAAATCTTCTTAGGTACAAAAAAATCATTCTCTTTCGTGAATGCGGAAATGTATCATCTCTTTCTATCCAAATCAAATATATGAATAAATAAAAATTTTTGGGTGTACCAGATGAAAATGACTGGCATAATAAATAATAATTATTATTATTTTTCCCGATCGGTAAAATCCATGGAAAAGAAAAAAAAAAAAAGATAGAAGAATTTTCTTATGGTCAAAAATTCATTCATCTCAGTTCTTACACGAGAAGAAAAAGAAGAAAACAAAGGGTCTGTTGAATTTCAAGTATTCAGTTTCACCAATAAGATACGGAGACTTACTTCACATTTGGAATTGCACAAAAAAGATTTTTTATCACAAAGAGGTCTACGAAAAATTCTGGGAAAACGTCAACGACTGCTAGCTTATTTGTCAAAGAAAAATAGAGTACGTTATAAGAAATTAATTGGTCAGTTAGATATTCGGGAGCCAAAAACTCGTTAACTTGAGGATTCGTTTGAATTTTTTTTTTATTAGTTATTAAATTTTTCATTTTAATGAACCTCGTTTTGAGAAATTCATGAAATAATGAATCAGGGAAGAAAAGATATGACTGTACCGGCTACAAGAAAAGATCTCATGATAGTCAATATGGGTCCTCACCACCCATCAATGCATGGCGTTCTTCGACTGATCGTTACTCTCGATGGTGAAGATGTTATTGACTGTGAACCTATATTGGGCTATTTACACAGAGGGATGGAAAAAATAGCGGAAAACCGAACAATTATACAATATCTGCCTTATGTAACACGTTGGGATTATTTAGCTACTATGTTCACAGAGGCAATAACGGTAAATGCACCAGAACAGTTGGGAAATGTTCAAGTACCCCAAAGAGCCAGCTATATCAGAGTAATTATGCTGGAACTGAGTCGTATAGCTTCTCATTTGCTATGGCTTGGCCCTTTTATGGCAGATATTGGCGCGCAGACTCCTTTTTTCTATATTTTCAGAGAAAGGGAATTGGTATATGATCTATTCGAAGCTGCCACAGGTATGCGAATGATGCATAATTATTTCCGTATTGGAGGAGTAGCTGCTGATCTACCTTATGGCTGGATAGATAAATGTTTGGATTTCTGCGATTATTTTTTAACAGGAGTTGCTGAATATCAAAAACTTATTACGCGGAATCCTATTTTTTTGGAACGAGTTGAAGGTGTGGGTACTATTGGTGGGGAGGAAGCAATAAATTGGGGCTTATCGGGACCAATGTTACGAGCTTCTGGAATCCAATGGGATCTTCGTAAAGTTGATCATTATGAGTGTTATAATGAATTCGATTGGGAAGTCCAATGGCAAAAAGAAGGAGATTCATTAGCTCGTTATTTAGTACGAATAGGTGAAATGACAGAATCCATAAAAATTATTCAACAGGCGTTAGAAGGAATTCCTGGGGGACCTTATGAGAATTTAGAAGTCCGACGGTTTGATAGAACAAAGAATTCCGAATGGAATGCTTTTGAATACCGATTCATTAGTAAAAAACCTTCACCCAATTTTGAATTGTCGAAACAAGAACTTTATGCAAGAGTAGAAGCTCCAAAAGGAGAATTAGGAATTTATCTAATAGGAGATAATAGTGTTTTCCCCTGGAGATGGAAAATTCGTCCACCCGGTTTCATCAATTTGCAAATTCTTCCTCAGCTAGTTAAAAGAATGAAATTGGCCGATATCATGACGATACTAGGTAGTATAGATATCATTATGGGAGAAGTTGATCGTTGAAATGATAATTGATACAACAGAGGTACAAGCTATCAATTCTTTTTCTAGATCGGAATCCTTAAAAGAGGTATATGAACTCGTATGGCTATTTGTACCCATTTTGATCCTTATTTTAGGAATCATAATAGAAGTGCTGGTAATTGTGTGGTTAGAAAGAGAAATATCTGCAGCGATACAACAACGTATTGGGCCCGAATATGCTGGTCCGTTGGGAATTCTTCAAGCTCTAGCAGATGGGACTAAACTACTTTTTAAAGAGGACCTCCTCCCATCTAGAGGAGATATTCGTTTGTTTAGTGTCGGACCGTCTATAGCGGTCATATCAATTCTACTAAGTTTTTTAGTAATTCCTTTTGGATATCGCCTTGTTTTAGCGGATCTCAGTATAGGTGTTTTTTTATGGATCGCCATTTCAAGTATGGCTCCTATTGGGCTTCTTATGTCAGGATATGGATCGAATAATAAATATTCCTTTTCAGGTGGTCTACGCGCTGCTGCTCAATCTATTAGTTATGAAATACCATTAACTCTATGTGTGTTATCAATATCTCTACGTGTGATTCGTCGGAACATGAACTTTTTTACCTCTTTCCTTTATTTCTAGGAAAGAGGGTGAATGTATTGAATAGATATCTTCGTTTTTTTATTCATCATTCGGGTCAATGAGTTAAAACCAGATAGTTATATGAGTGAAACAAAACAGCTTATAAATTCGCAGTAAGAAGATAAAATCTCATTCCCTATGTACAAGACTAAAGTGAAAGTAAACATAAGCAGTGTAAACTGTTTACCCCAAGATTGAGATTCTTTGATTAGTCATCATATCTTGAAGCGGGTGTAAAAGATCAGCTGTATGGAGTTTCTACTAGATGTTTTGTATGTATTACCATACCGGGATCAATCAAAAATCAGTGGACGGTTAGGAACACCAAGGTACACAAAAGGTTAGTAATGGAGATAATGTAGGATATCAAATCAAAAAAGTTATTTCCGCATAAAACGAATCAAAATAGGGGCTTTACTTTTGTAGAAATGATCAAGCCGTACTCTCCCACGATTCCGATCTAGAGTACGCTTCTATTCCCTGATTAAAGAAATGACTATCAAGAACGAATTAATCCTTTATTTTTTTTTTTGAGTACCCTCTTTAGGAGAAAGAAGAAGAGGAACAAAAGAAATGGAATGCAATAAATAATAGATAGAATGGAAAAAACGAAAAAAAAAAAATCTTTATTTATTCTTTCTTTCCTCCATCCATATATATATATATTATGGAATTCTTATCATAATTCATGAACTAAATTCATGAACTAATATTTAGTTCTATTGATATAACGAGTATTTTATTGAAGAATTAAGTTATTACTGAATAAATAAAAATTATAATTATAAGGGATGAGATCAATTCGGAAGTGCTTTTTTTCTAGCAGACGGAATTCCATTGGTCTAATTTGGGACTCTCCGATGTATCTTTATTCAATCTACCCTCCAAAAAAATGCCGATAATATCAAAATAGTCCTTACATTTATTTGTGGCCATAGAGGAGCCGTATGAAGCTGAGGTTTCATGTACGGTTTTGGAATAGCGATGGGAACAGTGATGTTATTATCGACTATGATTATCTAACAGTTCAAGTACAGTTGATATAGTTGAAGCACAATCAAAATATGGGTTTTGGGGGTGGAATCTGTGGCGTCAACCTATAGGGTTTCTAATTTTTCTAATTTCTTCTCTAGCGGAATGTGAGAGATTACCCTTTGATTTACCAGAAGCAGAGGAAGAATTAGTAGCAGGTTATCAAACCGAATATTCAGGTATCAAATATGGTTTATTTTACATTGCTTCTTACCTAAATCTATTAGTTTCTTCATTATTTGTAACAGTTCTTTACTTAGGTGGGTGGAATTTATCTATTCCGTATATATTCATCCCCGAGCTTTTCGGAAAAAATCAAATGAATAGAGTCTTTAGAATGACAATTGGTATATTTATTACATTAGCTAAAGCTTATTTGTTTCTGTTCATTTCTATCACAGCAAGATGGACTTTACCTAGAATGAGAATGGACCAGCTATTAAATCTTGGATGGAAATTTCTTTTACCTATTTCTCTGGGTAATCTATTATTGACAACCTCTTTCCAACTTGTTTCACTATAAATAAATATGAGAATGATATTCTAGATTCATAACCCCTTTCAAACAAGAGAAAGAAACATCAATTTTTTTTTTCACGGATATCTACAATATGCTCCCTATGGTGACTGGGTTCATGAATTATGGTCAACAAACAATACGAGCAGCAAGGTACATTGGTCAAAGTTTCATAATTACCTTATCCCACACAAATCGTTTACCTGTAACTATTCAATATCCTTATGAAAAATCGATTACATCTGAACGTTTCCGCGGTCGAATTCACTTTGAATTTGATAAATGTATTGCTTGTGAAGTATGTGTTCGTGTATGTCCCATAGATCTACCCGTTGTTGATTGGAGATTTGAAAGAGATATTAAAAAGAAACAATTGCTTAATTATAGTATTGATTTCGGGGTCTGTATATTTTGTGGTAACTGTGTTGAGTATTGTCCAACAAACTGTTTATCAATGACTGAAGAATATGAGCTTTCTACTTATGATCGTCATGAGTTGAATTATAATCAAATTGCTTTGGGTCGGTTACCCATGTCAGTAATTGGAGATTACACAATTCAAACAGTTATGAATTCAACTCAAATCAAAATAGACAAGGATAAACCCCTTGATTCAAGAACAATTACCAATTACTAAGATTTTTTTTGATAGAAAATAAAAGATCAAAGCTTCTTTCATTTTGATTAGTCAATAACTACAAATTATAACTAATAACTATTGATTATTGTGATTGTTGAGAATCACTGTTTGACTTAAACTGATTTAAACTGAGAATTTTCTTGATGATTTCGAAATATACAATTCCAACTACTATTTTCTTTCGGATAAAAACAAAGTAGGATTGGTACAAAAACTTTATCTATATCTAGATTAATCCAAACTACATTAAGATTTAGTTCAATTGGTAACGTATCATATCCAAAAAAATAGAGTAACTTTTTTTTTCCTGAGCCATTCAGTAAGGTCATGAAATATTTCGACTTATTTATATTTATCTCTTATTTTATACTTATACATAATGGATTTACCTGGACCAATACATGATATTCTTGTAGTATTTCTGGGATCAGTTCTTATATTAGGAGGTCTAGGAGTAGTATTATTTACTAATCCAATTTATTCTGCCTTTTCTTTAGGATTGGTTCTTGTTTGTATATCTTTATTCTATATTCCAGCGAACTCCTATTTTGTAGCTGCGGCGCAGCTCCTTATTTATGTAGGAGCCATAAATGTCTTAATCATATTTGCCGTGATGTTCATGAATGGTTCAGAATATTCCAATGATTCCCATCTTTGGACCGTTGGAGATGGGGTCACTTCATTGGTTTGTACAAGTATTCTTTTTTCACTAATTACTACTATCCCAGATACGTCATGGTACGGAATTATTTGGAGTACAAGATCAAACCAAATTATAGAGCAGGACCTAATAAGTAACGTTCAACAAATTGGGATTCATTTATCAACAGATTTTTATCTTCCGTTTGAACTCATTTCTATAATTCTTTTAGTTTCTTTGATAGGTGCAATTACTATGGCTCGTCAATAATAAATTCTTAGAAATTCTAGATAAAAAAAAATGGAAAGGTTTTTAATTAAATCTATTTTCAATACCTTCTTTTGTTCTGCAATTGTTCTATTCTAGTCAATCGAATCCTTTGAATTCTTGTTCATATTGAAATGAATCAGAACTAATGTGGGGTTAGTCAATGATGTTTGAGCATGTACTTTTTTTGAGTGTCTATTTATTTTCGATCGGTATTTATGGATTGATCACAAGTCGAAACATGGTTAGAGCACTTATGTGTCTTGAGCTTATACTAAATTCGGTTAATCTCAATCTCGTAACATTTTCTGATTTATTTGATAATCGCCAATTAAAAGGAGACATTTTCTCACTCTTTGTTATAGCTATTGCGGCTGCTGAAGCAGCTATTGGACTAGCTATTGTTTCGTCGATCCATCGTAACAGAAAATCAACTCGTATCAATCAATCGAATTTGTTGAATAATTAGTCGTAATTTTCATATAAATAAACGTATTATATATATATAATTTATTAAACGTATTATATATATATATAATTTATTATATTTATAATTATATTATTTTTATATTATATTATTATATAAAATATAAATATTTTGAATTCACACGTGATGTGCGGCTCGAACGACCCTGGTTCTTGAAAGAGAAATCAAAGTCTCTTGACCCTTTCTCATGAACATATTTAGAAATAGATTGATTCTTAAAAAATTTGATAAACCATCGATTCGTCTGGTGTTTACAATATAAATATATAATTTATTTATTGCTGATTTTACCAGATCGAAAATTTTTTATGTTCAAAACTTGAATTTATAGATCCAATGTCACATTCAGTAAAAATTTATGATACATGTATAGGGTGTACTCAATGTGTACGAGCCTGCCCCACAGATGTATTGGAAATGATATCTTGGGACGGGTGTAAAGCTAAGCAAATTGCTTCCGCGCCAAGAACTGAGGACTGTGTAGGCTGTAAGAGATGTGAATCTGCTTGCCCAACGGATTTCTTGAGTGTCCGTGTTTATTTATGGCATGAAACAACTCGTAGCATGGGTCTATCTTATTGATACGTTACAAAAAACTCCACTTGAATCATTTGATTCCTCTTTACCGAGAAAAACCCGTACTCGACAAAATATATTAATTATTGCGAGCACGGGTTTTTCTGGTCAAAGCGTATCTTGTCTTTATCACGAGTTATTTTCCTTGGTTAACAATAATTGTTGTTTTGCCGATATTCGCGGGTTCTTCGATTTTCTTTCTCCCTCATAGAGGGAATAAGGTATATCGGTGGTATACTATAGGCATATGCATCATTGAACTCCTTCTAACAACCTATGTGTTCTGTTATCATTTCCAATTGGACGATCCATTAATACAATTGGGGGAGGATTCTCAATGGATAAATATTTTTGATTTTCACTGGAGACTGGGAATCGATGGGCTTTCCATAGGACCTATTTTACTAACAGGATTTATCACTACTTTAGCTACTTTAGCCGCTTGGCCGATTACTCGAAATTCGCGATTGTTCTATTTCCTGATGTTAGCAATGTACAGCGGTCAAATAGGATTATTTTCTTCTCGAGACCTTTTACTTTTTTTCATCATGTGGGAGTTAGAATTAATTCCTGTTTACTTACTTTTATGCATGTGGGGAGGAAAAAAACGTTTGTACTCGGCTACAAAGTTTATTTTGTACACTGCGGGGGGTTCCATTTTTCTCTTAATAGGGGTTCTAGGTATGGGTTTATATGGTTCCAATGAGCCGACATTAGATTTTGAAAGATTAGCTAATCAATCGTATCCTGTGGCATTGGAACTAATATTATATTTTGGCTTCCTTATTGCTTATGCTGTCAAATTGCCGATTATACCCCTACATACATGGTTACCTGATACCCATGGGGAAGCACATTACAGTACATGTATGCTTCTAGCTGGAATCTTATTAAAAATGGGAGCATATGGTTTGATTCGAATCAATATGGAATTATTACCGCATGCTCATTCTATATTTTCTCCCTGGTTGGTGATAGTGGGAACGATGCAAATAATCTATGCAGCTTCAACCTCTCTTGGTCAACGTAATTTAAAAAAGAGAATAGCTTATTCCTCTGTATCTCACATGGGTTTTATAATTATAGGAATTGGTTCTATAACTGACATGGGACTGAATGGGGCCATTTTACAAATACTCTCTCATGGATTTATTGGTGCTGCACTTTTTTTCTTGTCGGGAACGAGTTGTGATAGAATACGTCTTGTTTATCTCGACGAAATGGGGGGGATATCCATTCCAATGCCAAAAATATTTACCATGTTCAGTAGTTTCTCAATGGCTTCTCTGGCATTGCCAGGAATGAGTGGTTTTGTTGCAGAATCAGTTGTATTCTTTGGAATAATTACCAGCCAAAAATATCTTTTAATGTCAAAAATGCTAATTACTTTTGTAATGGCAATTGGAATAATATTAACTCCTATTTATTTATTATCTATGTTACGTCAGATGTTCTATGGATACAAGCTATTTAATGTTCCAAAATCGAATTTTGTAGATTCTGGACCACGAGAACTTTTTGTTTCGATCTGTATCTTTCTACCCGTAATAGGGATTGGTATTTATCCGGATTTCGTTTTCTCGCTATCAGTTGACAAGGTACAAACTATCCTATCTAATTACTTTCATAGATAGTTTTCATTAATGAGACAGAAAGTCTTATAATTCTGTGATTTTAAGATTTTTAAAATCGTTCGCTGTACAATACAAAAAAAAAAGAAAGTGAATTAGAATTGTAATGAGATGCATCTCGAGTTTTTGAGAACCGAATGAATCCTCGATTCATTCGGTTCTCAAAAACTCGCACAAACCCTCGTTATATATGGTACAATGTTCTTATGTATTCTGAATGTAGTTGATTCAATTAGATGTTAATGTGAACGAACCATAACTATGTAAACCTATTCCTAATAGATTGATCCCAAAATAGCATATCCAAATTATAAGAAATCCTATAGAAGCTACAAGTGCCGAATTCGTACCTTGCGAACTTTGATTTGTTCTAGTATGTGAATAAATCGCGAATACGGTCCAAGTAATAAATGCCCAAGTTTCTTTGGGGTCCCAATTCCAATAAGATCCCCATGCCTCATTAGCCCATACTGCTCCGGAAAGAATGCCTATGGTTAAAAAAGTAAACCCTAAACTAATGACACGATAACTCCAATAATCCAAACGCTGAGTCAATTGATATTTGTAATAATTTCGAAATGAAAGAAAAGAAGTGTTTTTTAAAACACTTCTTTTTTCATTCAAATATTCGATCTCACCAAAGAAAAATGACTTAATTAAGAAATTATTGCTTTTACAAAAAATATCGGTGTTTTTTCGAAATGTAATAACTAGAAGAGCGACTGATAATAACGATCCGCATAAAAGAGCTGCATAGCTCAATAACATCATACTTACATGCATCATTAACCACTGAGATTGTAGAGCAGGTACTAATATTGCAGATTGATGCATTTCCGTTGAAAGACCCGACGTGGCGAAGCCTTGGGTAAAAATTGCACTCGGTGCAGTTATTGCGCTTAAATCATTTTTATGGTTCCTTATCTTAGGAATCATATGAATAATGGAGAAACTCCATGAAAGGAAAATTAATGACTCGTATAAATTACTTAACGGAAAATGCCCCGAATAAATCCAACGAGTAATTAATAATCCCGTTATAGAGAAAAAAGTGGCTATTATCCCTTTTTCCGACGAATCACGTAATCCCACGATTTCGTGGACTAAAAAAGTCATCAAATGAATCGTAATCACAATTGAAATGATCGAAAAAGAGATATGAGTTAATATATGTTCTAAAGTCAAAAATATCATAAAAAGGGTCCCATTACACAATTAAAATCGGGAATTGAATACATTATAGGATCCATTGTGTTCCTTTTTTTTTTTTTTAGAAGTGCCGCCACTCGGACTCGAACCGAGATGCTCTAGCACTGCTTCCTAAGAGCAGCGTGTCTACCGATTTCACCATGGCGGCTTACTTGAAATAATAATAGTCAATTCGTGTTGAATCGTCGAGATTCAAGGATTCAATATAGTTTAGGAAACATTAGAATCGATGGATAAAAACTCATTTTTATTTATATTTAAATGTTCAATGACCCTTAGAATAATCCTTAGTTAGTATTATCCGTGGTTCAGTTTTAACAATCAACTTTCATGTACTATAAAGAAAGTTCTTCCGAAACGGTTGGAACTCAATAGTTTTGTTCTAAGTCGAGGTATAAAACTAAGAATTGTCTTTTTCTATCTTTTTTTTTTTTTGTGATTTATTTTTCATTTATCCGATTTCGTGGATTCAAAAAAAAATTTATCAATGAACAAAATCAACTACCTAGGATTACATATGTATCACAATTTCGTTACTAAATCAAGTAATTTTTTTTTTTTTACGATTTTAATACCTTAGCTTAGTATCATTAAGTATTAATACTTTTTGTTGTGTACATAATTTCTAATTTATGATAACATTTAACAAACCAATGAGTTTTTTTGTGTTGTGTCTGGGTATAAATTTCAATTTCTATCGCAACTGTACTTTTCGCAATAGAAAAATCTTATTCTATTTTTCTATTGCGAAAAAAAGTACAATTGATAAGAAAAAAAAAAAAACAATACAAAAAGAAAACTTAAAACCCGGTAGACAGAAGAATTCTTATTCTACATACTAGCAATAACTAATATTGAGGAGTTTAATATTAGTTAATGTGAATCATTTCTCTTGAAATTCTTTGATTCATGTCGATTCAGATTAGCCTAAGGCTTTATTACTTGTTTGTTTGTTGCACAAAAAAACTTTTTGAATGCCCCGTGGAAATCGATTTAGCTAAAGAAAAAGCTTTTACTGCAGCTAAATATCCCTTTTTCTTCCAAATATTTCTACGAATACGTTTTTTTGACATAGAAGTACGTTTTTTTGGAACCGCCATTCAAAAAAAGGTTACTCATCTTTATCGTTGTATGTGAAAGACATGTATTATTCAAAATAGATCGTTCTTTTTAGTCATTATCTATACTTATTCCGCGGATAATAGTTTTTTCATAACATATTATTTCATAATATACAAAAATAATAAATATATATATATATGTTATATGTGCGCATCGCATATCACGTATAATATTAGGGCTGGTAGAAAAAAAATAGAAATTGAAAGGGCTTTTTTTTCTAGTAATTGTAGTTGATTAAGTTCAGAGTGCCATGCTTATACCTATAATTTAAATTCAAATAAAAAAAACTAGTAGTTAATCTCTTAAACAAGAAATTCCATTATTTAATAAAGGTAACCTTAGTCATTTTTTTTTTTAGTTCAGTTCTATACAAAGTAAGGAGTATTATAGGATTTCCGATAAACATAAGTTTTCCTTATTAGATTGGAACCCAATTAGTTCCCCAATGAGTTAGTCCAAATAAATTAACTAGAAAACTAGAATAAGTAGGTCTTTTTCTATTTTATTTTGATTCGAGTTATTGATGGATACTATGATCCATGTTCGAATCCAGTACTGTTTTTGGTGTAACTGTTTTTCCTTACTATACTATATGATATGATTAATTAGAAACCACCAGAATATGATAGTAGTAGTCATATGATTAAAAATCTCATATTCTGGATCTTAATAAATATTTTTATTAAGTTTAGTTAATAATTGGGTAATAACCTCTTTGCCTAGTTATTTGGTCATATCATTTGACCAACAGATTGTAACTTTTTGAATATTTCCAAATATCTGAAAAGAGTCAGAATAATGAAAAAGAAAAATGTTTTTTTTTTTATTTCTTTTATTATTGTCCTTTTCTAAAGAGATAAGAATTGGTGAATCAGAAACAATTAACAATTAAATTAATAAGAATATTAAATTTCAATTTGTTTTCTTATGGAACATATATATCAATATGCATGGATAATACCTTTTCTTCCACTTCCAGTTACTATGTTAATAGGATTTGGACTTCTGCTTGTTCCAACAGCAACAAAAAATATTCGTCGTATATGGGCTTTTCCTAGTGTTTTACTGTTAATTATAGCTATGGGGGTTTCGGCCAATCTGTCTATTCAGCAAATAAATGGAAGTTTTACCTATCAATATCTATGGTCTTGGACCATCAATAATGATTTTTCCTTAGAGTTCGGATACTTGATCGATCCACTTACTTCTATTATGTCAATACTAATTACTACTGTTGGAATCATGGTTCTTATTTATAGTGACAATTATATGTTTCACGATCAGGGATATTTGAGATTTTTTGCTTATATGAGTTTTTTCAATACTTCCATGTTGGGATTAGTTACTAGTTCAAATTTAATACAAATTTATATTTTCTGGGAACTAGTCGGAATGTGTTCGTATTTATTAATAGGTTTTTGGTTCACACGACCGATTGCAGCAAGTGCTTGTCAAAAAGCTTTTGTAACTAATCGTGTAGGAGATTTTGGTTTATTATTAGGAATCTTAGGTCTTTATTGGATAACTGGTAGTTTCGAATTTCGGGATTTGTTCGAAATAGTTAATAACTTGATCCATAATAATAATAATGGGGTTCATTTTTTATTTGCTACTCTGTGTGCCTCTTTATTATTCGCCGGCGCAGTTGCTAAATCTGCACAATTCCCCCTTCACGTATGGTTACCTGATGCCATGGAAGGACCTACTCCTATTTCGGCTCTTATACATGCTGCTACCATGGTAGCAGCCGGAATTTTTCTTGTAGCTCGGCTTTTTCCTCTTTTTATAGTCATACCTTACATAATGAATCTTATTTCTTTAATAGGCGTAATAACAGTACTATTAGGAGCTACCTTGGCTCTTGCCCAAAGAGACATTAAGAGAAGTTTAGCTTATTCTACAATGTCTCAATTGGGTTATATTATGTTAGCTCTAGGTATAGGCTCTTATCGAGCTGCTTTATTTCATTTGATTACTCATGCCTATTCTAAAGCTTTATTGTTTTTGGGATCCGGATCCATTATTCATTCAATGGAACCCATTGTTGGATATTCACCAGATAAAAGTCAGAATATGGTTCTTATGGGCGGTTTAACAAGATATGTTCCAATTACAAGAACTGCTTTTTTATTAGGTACACTTTCTCTTTGTGGTATTCCACCTCTTGCTTGTTTTTGGTCCAAAGATGAAATTCTTAATGATTGTTGGTTATATTCACCAATTTTCGCCATAATAGCTTGTTTCACAGTA